ACCATACAATAATTGAATTGCATCGATCAACAATAATTTGGCTCTGTTTACGAACTTTCTGTTTTATGTTGTGCCTCTAAAAATTCATTTGGGACAATTGAACCTTCTCAAACTGTTTCTTTTTAAGAACCAAAAAGATTTGTGCCAGAATAACAGATGCCAAGAAGAATAAAAGGCCTTGGACACGGGAGGGATCTTGAAGTACTATTTCTGCGTCTCCCTGACCAAACCCACCCACATTCGGATTACTTGTTAATGGTTGATCCAGCTTGACGGATTCAGCTTCTGAAACAAGAAGTTCTAGTCCTGGAGGTATAATATTAACCTCTTGGTGTCCATCCGATGCATCCACAATGGTTATTTCATATCCCCCCCTTTCTTTACGTATGATTTTGCTTACTATACCTGCAGCTGTAGCATTATAGACTGTATTGTTACTCTTGCTCCCATCGGGATAAATCTGACCTCTTCCCCTGTTCCCGCCTACATATATAGGATATTTTAAGAAGTGAACGTCTTTTTTAGTCGTGGGGTCGGGAGAAAGGATAGGAAAGGTGATTTCACTATATTTCTGACCAGGAATAGGACCTATCACAAGAATATTTTTTTTAGTGGGGCGATAACTCTGAAAAGACAGATTGCCCATCTTTTCTTTCATCTCGGGAGAAATACGATCGAGGGGAGCTAATTCGAATCCCTCAGGTAGAATAAGAACAGCCCCCACATTCAAAGACCCCTTTTTCCCATTAGCAAGAACTTGTTTCAGTTGCATATCATAAGGGATTCTAACAACTGCTTCAAATACAGTATCAGGAAGTACCGCTTGTGGAACCTCAATATCCACGGGCTTATTAGCTAAATGGCAATTGGCGCATACAATACGCCCAGTCGCTTCTCGTGGATTTTCATAGCCCTGCTGCGCAAAAATGGGATATGCATATGAAGTAGATGTCTGAGTTATTACATATATCATGAGAGATACAGAAATGGATCGAGTCATCTGTTCCTTTATCCAAGAAAAGGTATTTATATTTTGCATGGTCCAATCATTGAGCACGAGAATTTCTACAATAGATTGGGTAGGTTGCTAGTATAGTTCCCTATCTACGATTCTGCTATTGTTATTGTACTGGAATCATTTTACTGGAATACAGGAGGATTCCCCTGGATGGGTAGAAATAGAAAAAAGTTCGTAAGATTTTGATTTTGAATGGTTTGTTTCTGTAGGAAGTAACAAACATTATGATTGGCTTAATATCAGTGTATTGTTCTTTAGTCATTCATTGAATGATAAATCACTACAAGTGACGGAGATACGCTATTTAAATAATGGAAGATCCAATATTTCAAAATTGTATCTAGAATGACTGGAAAAGTGGAAACAAGAACAGATATAATTTGATCGTTATGATCAAATCCAAAATCTTTGTAGACAGAGCCAATCATTAGTTCCCACCCATGGGGCGAGTGGAATCCGATACATAAATCGGTTAATAAAATAATAGAAAAGGCTTTGATTGTGTCGCTTAAGTTATAGAGGAATTCCTGAACCCAAGAATTCAGAATGACAAGTTCTTCATTACCCAGAATAGAATAGCCGCTTAGAATAGCGAAATATATTATATTTGTTGCGAAGTGAAAAATGCTATGGATATGATCCTCATTGTGCATTTTGACCAATTGTATCGTTTCTTTGTGGATTCCTATACGAAGCTTTTGTATATGTGTCTCCGGGTACTCCTTTATCATTTCGTCCAAAAGGAATAATTCCTCTAATTCTATGAATTTTTCTAGAACATTATTTTCTTGAATATTATTCAAGAAAGTTTCGGATTGTCTAGTATTCCACCAATTTCTAACCCAAGATTCCAGACTTTTTTGAACTAAGAGATAGATCCACCAGGGTAAAAAGACTATAGATGCAAGATATGGGAGGTTAGTGAATGCTTTCTTTTGTGGCATTTTAAATCTGTGAATTGCTAATGAAACCATCTCATTCGTCGAATCTATCCAATCTGATATTTCTATGAAATATCAGTTCTATAACAAGGTATTGAACCTATACCTAATTTAGGAATTGACCCCCCCCTTTTTTTATGTTTGTCCTTGAATCTAGAAATAGGATAAGGTTCCGCGCCGAAGTGGAATGAAGAAATAAAAAAAGATTGTTTCCACAATTGGTCAAATTGAAGCAATTGCATCCTTTCGATGAATGCCCGAAAGAACCACCTCAAGTCATGAATACTATTCGGACTTCGAGACGAAAGAAAACCCTTAGCTTAGATCCATTATTTCGAAAAGTTTCGCTGGCTAAGCATAGCCAGGAATAGTTGAGGGAAATTTATGAAAAAAGGGATGTGATGATGAAATCAAAAACGAGTGGCAAAACCAGAGAAAAATGGGATGATTCTAGTTATAAGAGATCCAATCATTTGAGAATCAAGGAGCAAAACAAAAGAAGGGAAAAGAAACACCAAGTGACAAAAGAAAAGAGAGGGCAGTGAAAATATATGATCCATCAGTTCAGTATGGAATATATCAATCCAAAATAGCGGAACCAAAAAGATGAATTATGTATTCTGCAATGTTCTGATACATGTGATGAATCTAGACTTATTAGATTCGATTTGTTGCTTGTTAATTAGTAGGAAAGAATTGCGTTTCTTTCCATACAGATAAAAAATCATTTTGTTTTGGTGGCCAAAAACAACTTTGTTTTCTGGTTGTTCCATATAATATACATCTCCTTTTGCTCGAATGAGCGTTCTGAACAAGCTTCAGTGAAAATAAATAAAATAGAAAAAAAGAGGATTTCTGAGTGCCTTTCCCAATGCGGAGTTCAGTTCATTTCAAAAAACTTCAATAGGTATGCGCAAGAAATAGGCCAATTCAGCAGCTTTTTGTTCCATTTCTCTTGGAGTCAAATTCTCATCACTATGAGTCAAAGGAACGGCGCCCTGTCCTATAATTTCCATATAAAGGACACGACGAGGAAAAAGACCCTCTTTAACCTCGATTCTAATCGACTGGACATCTCTCATAAGGAATCGAAGGAGGATACGACGATTTTTTCCAGGAAATCCCCAACGAAAAATACACACTATTCCTTCTTTTCTATCGAATCGATCATAACCACTACCTACATTCCACGAAATTGTGCACCACAAATAGGTGCTAATGAATAGACCCGCGATCCCATAGAAAGACATCACGAGCCCTTGGGGAAAAAAAAAGATTTGCTGAGATGGAAATAAGGATATCAGATTCCGACCAAGATAACTAGAAGTTCCAACCAATAAGAATCCTAATGAACCTAAAAGAAGGATACAGGCCCAGCAGAAATTACTTGTTTTTCGAGACCCCGCTATAAGTTCTATCCATATACGTTCTGATCGCCAGTTCATACTAGATCCAGTTTCTTTTTATTGGAATTGAGAGAATAACCCAAATGAATTTTGACTTTCCTTTTTTTGTTCCCAAAGTAACTCTCATCAACTAGCACGATTCTTATGGGAACCTTTAGGGGTCATTCATCCAATTGATTAGATAAGATCTAAAAAAAGCATCCGCTTCATAGGATCCCACTATGGATATCTACATACATATAGATACCTTGCGTTTCGGTTTCAGACATCTGCGGATCGATTTTCAATTTTAACTAGCTATAATGAAATGAATGCCTTTATCCATATATCATATCATATCACGGTTACACATACATAAGAAAGAGAAGAGCTCTTATGTATGTGTTCGGAGGAAGCCGTATCTTGTACCATATTCCACTAATCTATATTATGATCAAGTGCAGGTCTTGAAAGAAATCGATGGGATTTGCTTCCATCGGATCTAGACAATCTTGTTCTTTTGAACATGAAGAGATAAAGAAGCCATTGCAATTGCCGGAAATACAAGGCCCACTAAAGGCACAAAAATAGAGGGTAAGTTGAAAGTTGTCATAGAATGAATACCTCGATTTCTTATTTTTACCTGTTATAAAGATATCTTATGATAAGTATATCTATTATAAGTATATAATAAGTGCAAGGAATGTAGAATGAAAAAAGTGTACCGATTCACCTTTGTACCTGAAATAAATATGGTTTATTTCTCTTGTTTATCTTCTATTCCAATCGAATTCAAGTAAAGAGCGGAAAGAAGAATTCACTCCCTTATCCCGTCGAAAGAGACTTCCTAATTACTAATCATGAATCTAGAAAAAACTCAAATAACTCACTCAGAACATCCTTTAAATCCTTACGTTCTACGATGAGGTCCAATAAGCCCTTTTCAAATAAATACTCAGCCACTTGAACACCCTCGGGTACTTCTATCTTCAATGTTTCTTCAATTACCCTTTTACCCGCAAATGCAATGTAAGCATGGGGTTCGGCAATAATGAAATCTCCCAACATACCAAAACTAGCGGTCACTCCACCGGTTGTAGGAGATGTCAGGATTGATACATAGAATGAATTTTCTTTTAATTGATAATGATATTGATATAAAGCGGAAGATATTTTAGCCATTTGAATCAAGCTCAAACTTCCTTCTTGCATGCGCGCTCCTCCGGAAGCACACACTATAATAACAGGCAGACATTCATTCGTAGCATACTCGATCAAACGGGTGATTTTCTCGCCTACTACGGATCCCATACTGCCCCCTATAAACCGAAAATCCATAACCCCAAATGCTACGGGAATACCATCTATTTCACCTATGCCCGTTTCAACAGCCTCAGCTAACCCTGTTTCCAGTTGAGAACAATCGAGATAGTCTTCATAAGTAGGCTCCTCTGCGAACAGCTTGAACAGCACCTCTAACTGCTCGTCTCCCTGCTCCTCCAATAATTCCTTCTCCTCTACCAGCTCCTGTAAGGCCTTCTCGAACTGTTCCGTATCTAACTGCTCCTGGAAGGCCTTCTCTAGCTCCTGGAAGTCCTTCCCTAACTCCTTCTGTAACTGTAAATAGAACTGCTCCTCTAAGGCCTTATCGAACTGCTCCTCTAAGGCCTTTTCGACCCGCTCCTGTGAGGCCGCGAACAGCTCCTGTACCTTCTCTTCCTCATCTAACTGCTCATCTAACTGCCCCTCGAACATCTTATCTAACTGCTCATAGAAGTGCTTCTCGAAGGCCTTATCGAAATCGAACTGCTCGTCTCCCTGCTCCTCCAATAATTCCTTCTCCTCTACCAGCTCCTGGAAGGCCTTATCTATCCGTTCCTCTAAGGACTTCTCTAGCTCCTGGAAGTCCTTCTCGAACTCTAACTGCTCCCGTAAGTTCTCTAACTGTTCCTGTAAGGCCTTCCCTAACTCCTTCTCTTGCTTATCTAACTGCTCATCTAACTGCTCATCTAACTTCTCCTGTAAGGCCTTATCTAACTGCTCCTGGAAGGCCTTATCTAACTGCTCCTGTAAGGCCTTATCTAACTGCTCCTGGAAGGCCTTATCTAACTGCTCCTGGAAGGCCTTATCTAACTTCTCCTGTAAGGCCTTATCTAACTGCTCCTGTAAGGCCTTATCTAACTGCTCCTGGAAGGCCTTATCGAACTGCTCCTGGAAGGCCTTATCGAACTGCTCCTGGAAGGCCTTATCGAACTGCTCCTGGAAGGCCTTATCGAACTGCTCCTCTAAGGCCTTCCTTAACTGCTTCTCTAACAGCGGGGCTGCCTCCGTTAAAGTGAAAGCTAATACCACTAACTCAAACCACCACTTCTGTAACGCGGAGAACGCTAACTCTGACCACGCTTCTCCCACTAACGCCTCTAACACTAACTCCCTTAATTCTAACCTCTCCTCTGACAGCTCCTCTGATAGCTCCTCGAACAGCTCCTCGAACAGCTCCTCTAACAGCTTTATCAGCTCCTCTAACCCCTCCTCGAACAACGTGAACAGCCCCTCTAACTGCTCCCAGGCATCTGAAAGATATCCAAAGATAACGGGGTCTAAAGCCATGTCTTCATCCATAGGATCCCAAGTGCCCGGATCAATCGAAAGTTCGATTCTTTCTGAACTACTCATTTTCAAAGGTTGTCCACAGTGTTCACAAATATGCAGTCTTTCCTTCAAAAATTTCTTATAATTTAATCCAATACACTTTTCATTTTCGCATTGAACCCACAAATCCCTGTATTTCCTACAGGGATCGCTAGAATCGATAGAATTCTCGCTGTAATCACTTCCATTTGTGCTAGTGGAACTTTGGATACCACTATTATTTAGACCGTGACTTCCAACGTCACTGTAATTTTCACTACCGTTTGAAATGGAACTGACTTCAGGACGCCGAAATTTCTCAATAGCCAAATCCGAGGAATCTTCAATATCCGAACTGGCGCCGTCACTATAGCCCCAACTATTATCCATTGATTTACTTAGCCCACACCTGTGCTCTAACCCCCCATTAAACAACCTCGAAGTGAACCACCATTTTTTCATAGAATGCCTTTGATTTGATTTGTATAGAATGCCTTTGATTTGTTTAAATACAAATACAAGATGAAATGAATAGTCATTTGATTTGAATAGACCCTCTCGGGATCGGGAGAAGAAGAGAGATCCAATCGATCCTTATCCTTCTCTCGAGTCAGTTACAAAGAATTCTCTTTTGTGAGAATAAAGTTGCCGTATCGCTTTCCTATAGATTCTCTCTATCTATATGACGACAATGACAACCCATTTTATTTCCCTTTCTGTCTAAGAGTCAAATAGATAGAGAGAGCGAGGTCCGAGAAGACTTGGAGGCGGTTGACGCTTTGTTCTCGTGCCCGGGCTTCTCTAAATTCTTGTCGGATAGCTTCTAGGTGATGAACGGCTATCTCGTGATCCCAGCGGATATCCCGCTCAAGGCTACGAAGATCGCGTCGAAGGTCGTTGAGTGACTCTTGATTCATTTCGGCCTCTGTCAAAAACAAAGAGGAATCCTCGGCCGTGGATCCGACTTCGCTAGAGAGCGAAGAATGATCGGCCCTGTATCCAGAAGAGTCTTCGACAGAATATCCTTCCGAAGAAGGGTTTTCGGTGTCGGATCCGTCTTGTACTTGGTGCGGCGCAGAATCAGAAGCCGAATCGCTATCTATCGTTTGAACCGTAGCCCCCCGAGTCGGCAAAAACCGGCCGGCGTTCGGTTCGCCATTGCGATAGTCCCAGGCTGCGATTCCGATAATCGTAGCCATGAATGGTACCCAGTTTAGTCAACTTTTGAACCACTGCCAGACCACTAAGTGTCATACTATGTAATTCAAAAGTATAGAGTTTTTGGTTTAGATCAATCTTAACCGGATGATTCTTTCTAATTGGATTGGAGACTTGACCCGTTTTCCCTCGGTAAAAAGAGGGAAACTAACAAATTCTAGTTCATTCGAATTCGAATTCTTCAAGGTCGTCGAATTCTTCGTCGAATTCTTCGTCGAATTCTTCGTCGAATTCTTCGTCGAATTCTTCGTCGAATTCTTCGTCGAATTCTTCGTCGAATTCTTCGTCGAATTCTTCGTCGAATTCTTTGTCGAATTCTTTGTCTAATTCTTCGTCGAATTCTTCAAGGTCGTCGAATTCTTCAAAGTCGTCGAATTCTTCAAGGTCGTCGAATTCTTCAGGGTCGCCTAAAATTTTAAGTTCGTCGAATTCTTCAGGGTTGCCGAATTCTTCAGGGTTGCCGAATTCTTCAGGGTCGCCTAAAATTTTAAGGTCGTCGAATTCTTCAGGGTTGCCGAATTCTTCAGGGTTGCCGAATTCTTCAGGGTCGCCTAAATTTTTAAGGTCGTCGAATTCTTCAGGGTCGCCTAATTTTTTAGGGTCGCCTAAATTTTTAAGGTCGCCTAAATTTTTAGGGTCGCCTAAATTTTTAAGGTCGCCGAAATTTTTAGGGTCGCCTAAATTTTTAGGGTCGCCTAAATTTTTAAGGTCGACGAATTTTTTAGGGTCGCCTAATTTTTTAGGGTCGCCTAATTTTTTAAGGTCGTCGAAATCCGGAAACGGAATGTCCCAGTTTTCCCTTTCTTCCGTTTCCCTTTGACGACGGTGACGCGGACTTGGCCATCCAATATTAACCCCTACAAGATCAACAATTCCATGATTTTTGGCTTCTGTTGGTGTCATAAAAGAATCCCTTTCAAGGTCCTTAACTATAACCTGCGTAACTTGTCCTGTTCTTTGTTTATAAAGACTTACGACGAGCTTGCGGAGACGTCTTACTTCCATCGAATCCGGGGACAACTTATCTTCCTCAAGATAAGAACTAATAGGTTGGTGGAGCAATACCCTAATGATATAACATCATGAATGATTCCTCTATTTCGCACGATTTGGTGAAGGAAAGAGGTAAGGTAACGTAAGAACAAAAAGAGAGAGTTGAGCAACCGTACAGGCATCGTTTGCGCATTGCATACGGCTCCACGATGGAATTCACTTTTCACTTCCATTGAATGAAGAAAGAAAAAATAGGATCTCTAAGACCCGAGGATCGTTCAATGATCCATTTACCACCCTTCCCTTCGAGAGAATTTTAAAATAGTAATACTATAGATAGTACTATGATGGCTCCGTTGCTTTATCTATTTTTCTCGTCTGCGATTCAGCAATCCCAAAGTTTCTTTTTGATTTGATCAACTAAGGAAAAATGATCGTGTTTTTTGTTTCATTTTCAAAATATCTCATACACTAAATAGTGGAAAGGTACTTAGGGTGTGAAAACCAAAAAGTTTGTGACGCTGAAATAGATCCCCGATAGATAAGATCCAATCGGAAATGTTTTTTGTTTCATACCACTCTCTCGATACAGAATCTCATCGTAGGAAAAAACAATAATTGCTCCTATCGAACTCGAAGTGCCATGCTATTATTACTTTTTATTTTATTCATATTCCAGATGGCGAAGGCATAGTCTTCTTTTTTCTCTCAAATAAAAAATAAAAATGCATTGGCACGAACCGAACCGTGAGGAAATGCTATACGTTCGGTAAAATCTCCTGCGGACAAGACCAAGGATCCCATTGAAAAGGCCTTCCCTATGCCTATTGTATGTACACATACTGGTACATTTATTATCATATCAAAGACAGCTACTCCGCACACTACCCATCCGCCGGGACAGTTTATAAACAAAAACTGCTCCCAGGTCTTATCCTGTAGAGTGAGATATACCATGAGACCCAAAATGGTATTCGCGAGCTCCCACTCAAGCTTTGCGCCTAAAAAAAGGGCTCTTTCTCGATGAAGTCGGTTGATTAGGACAAAATTGTACCCCTTAGGAACCATACACGCACTTTTGGGTGCATACGGTTCAAAAAATTGCAAAAAAAATCAATGTGTAAATTCCAGCCCTTTTCATTGTTTCATAGCAGGATTTTTCTAACTCCTAACGAGCGTACTTTTTTTTCTTCCATTTTTCAAGAAAGCTAAGTTTTGTCTCACTTCCCCCCAAAAAAGAATTCATTAAACTTGTAGAACTCACTTTTCATTGATGTTTTGTTTTATTTCATCGAAATTCAAATTCTATTTTAAATTATGGTGTCATTTTCTTGTTACTGAATGGGCTTCTTCCATTCTTTTAGGTTTAGGCTCTACTCCGGGTAAAGATCTACCCGACCTCGATTAGCACATCTAGGACAAATGACTCCCATTTTTTTTCCAGTCTTCCGCCAAATATTTGGCGGTTTGCAATCGCCTCTACGGTCTAAGATCTAAGAAATAATAAAGATCTAAGAAATAATAAATAGGAATCTTTTATGTTATGATACAAACGGTAATTATACATATTCCTATTTGACCAATTGGGTATTTTATGAGCGGAGTCTGGATACTTCATTTTAGTGGTCCAACCAAGCCAACCATAAATTCTTCCATTCTAATTGAAAATAGAAATATGGATCTCCCAATTGATCTAATTGCATTTCTGTTCACGCTTTCAATTCTTGATGATGGGTCGGTTCAATCAATCTTTTTTGGGCGAAAGAGAGGATATCTCGATCGGGGAAGAGAACGGGGAAATCCCATAGGACCCAATACGTCTGACAAGTCGCACTATACGTCCACCCACGTCCACTCTTCGTTTTCAGGAATTTGAAAAGTGACTTTCGGAACACCAACAGGCATTAAATTAAAAGAGAAACGGAAGGATCGTTGAGGTTCCCTTTTATGCGAAAGCGTTTTCATTTCTTGTTTTCAGAATATTTTATTCTCTATTCAAATGAAAATGTTTCTAGACATGCCCTCTGTGCCATAAAATCTCGTAGAATCTTTTTATGTTTATTCTGGATTTTATCAATTCTTTCCTGTAATAGTTTCTTGTCTATTCGTCTACTTTCAGTTACTTTTCTTAGTGAAATTCGAGCTTTACACTCGAATCAAAGCAACCAGAAGAACCAAAGTAAGACGGTCAGAAAGCAGATCCCCAGATAAAGAAAGAGACCAAGGAAAAAAATTGCGAAAAGTATCATCGCCTTTAGGATGAATACTCTGAGCCAGTCAAGAAGGTCCAGTAACAAATACCCCAATGAGAAAAATGTATTCTCCGACAAAAAGTCGTTAAAATACTTTTTTACAAAATAAAGATCTCGAGCGTGGTTTCTAAACTCGAACAGGATTCTCCATGTTTTTTTTCTGAGAATTTTTTCGACTAGGCCTAACCCCTGGAAAGGAAATCAGTCGCCCAGCCTTCGTGGATAAAAAAGAACTTCCCTTTTTTACTACTTAGCTCTTTTTTGTTTTATACAGAGCGATAAGTAGCCAGACACCCAACAAGAATAGATAGACTAAACTTGTTTGATCAGGAGGTAGTTGATTTAGTACCCTAACAATTCTGATGGCAAGCCATACAGTGGCTAGCTGGCAAAAGATTTTTACTAGTCGAAAAATATTGGTCATCATTTTAAACGCTCCTTTAAGATATTGTTTCTATGCTCTCGAAAAAGAAGAGCAGTAGATTTCATTTGACTTTATATACTTTATATATCCATTTACTTGTATGCGAAAGCGTATTCATTTCTTGTTTTCAGAATATTCTATTCTCTATTTTAATATTAAAATGAATATGAAATTTTGTTATTAATTTAGTTATCAAATAGCTATATATATTCTTTTCTATTTTATATATTTTATAGGACATAAAGTTTTTCTAAGTAAATATGAATATGAATATGAGCGAGACGGGCATATGCGGAAAAGTCCGTCCAATTTTCTTTTTGAATGAAACTATCTATATCTATTTCCATCCTATCTGCATCGCAAATTTAGGTCGATCCGCATGTCATTATGTCATTGACGCTGGTTTTTGGAAAAAAAGGAAGGATATGCTTCAAAAAAGTTAGAAATTAGAAACAAGGATCATAACACTTTTAAAAAGAAGCAGAAGATTCTTAAAGAAAAAAATTTTTATTCTGATTTATTCTGATAGAATCAGATGGCTCTGGGACGGAAGGATTCGAACCTTCGAGTAGCGAGTCCAAAACCCGTTGCCTTACCGCTCGGCCACGCCCCAGTTAGGCTTCTATTTCATACTAAGAAAAAATAATATTGTTATTGGTTATTCGTCAATTTCCGCTCAAATCTCTATGAAATAGATTAGATTATTGCTAGGATTTGACACGTGGAGTTCTAGAATCCAACTGAATTTATTGATCATTACATATAATTCAATTAAGATAATGTATGAAAGTATGACTCCTTCTACTCTCGTTTGAGAATTGAAGGCTTTTTGGTTGGGTGATTCACAGAAAAATAAAGATTTTTGGTGTACCTTATTACTTTACTTTCTTTTTTTTTTCCTTCTATCACTCAATCAAAATACAATTATCTCCAAGTATCTCCAAGAAGGAAATTTTTGTTATGCTGAATCTCTTTAGTTTGATCTGTATCTGTCTTAATTCTGCCCTTTATTCAATTAGTTTTGTTTTCGCTAAATTGCCTGAGGCTTACGCTTTTTTTAATCCAATCGTAGATGTTATGCCAGTCATACCTGTGCTCTTTTTGCTCTTAGCCCTTGTTTGGCAAGCTGCTGTAAGTTTTCGATGAGATCTTTACTACTGTCTTACAAACATTCCTAATTTTTTAGTAGAAAAAAGATTCTAATAATTGATAAGATCAGATAAGTCTTACATTATGAACCCTCGATTCACACATGGAAATTTTTGGATCGCCTATCTCCTCATTCTTACCTTCTACTTCCAGTGACCAAGGACCCTATTAGTATTACTTAGGGTCCCCTACAATCACAATATAAATAGAGAGAGAGATGGGGCAGGAAAGAGGATTTTGGTGAAAGAATCTTATTACAAATGCATTTCTTAAAATGACTTTCTTTTGTAGAAAGCACTTGATTTCTTGGTGTCAAACAAAATAGGATATGCGGTCTAAAAATGGATAATCTATTCCCCTTTTTCCAAAAATGATCTTGGAGATTTTGTAATGCTTACTCTCAAACTCTTCGTTTACACAGTAGTGATCTTCTTTGTTTCTCTCTTCATCTTCGGATTCCTATCTAATGATCCAGGACGTAATCCTGGGCGTGAGGAATAAAAAAAGGAGTTTTTCATTTTCCTTGCTCGATTTCGGAATTTTGTTATGATTTTCTCTATTCCAGACATTGAACTATGATAAAATCAGAGAAAATGGCTCGGTTTTTTTTTTGAAAGGCAAATATCAAGTCATCAGAGGAGGCGGAAAGAGAGGGATTCGAACCCTCGGTACGAGTAAGTCGTACAACGGATTAGCAATCCGCCGCTTTCGTCCACTCAGCCATCTCTCCCAATTGAAAAAGGAGAATTACTCTGGTATGATTATGCATGAAGTAAAAAAAGTCTTTCTTTTTTATTCTATACTATACTATAGAGACTCATTAGATCCTAATTTAGATAGAGATTCATTTGATTAGTAATTCCATTCGAATTCCATTTCGACACCGAGGAGATTTCCCATAGAAAAAAGGAAAGAACCTTTCTTTCTCTTTCGTCTGAAAGATTTTTTGATCCCCCGGCCTGGCTAGGTACTGACCAGGCCAGGCCATTTCTTTCTTGTTTTATTCCAATGAATCATAGATCCAATGATTTATTGGATTTGAAAAAAAAAAATGATTAAGGATATCGAAGTAGGAAATTTTTTAAATGAAAAATTTTTCATGATTCTTTCTGAATCCCAGGGACTCGAAGATATGTGAGATTGGTGAATTTCTTCTATCGAGTCACTTCCGCCCAGCTCATTGAACTCATTTCTTTGGTTAATGGCTTAGATTCATTCTGTTCCCCGTTTGAGAATGGAATGAAAGATCCTTTTTTGTTTCGTTGTTTTTAGTTTCATTGTTCGAGAAAGAATTGGATCTTTCATGATTGATTATCTTCAACAATCTGTAATCTGTTAAAGATGCAAATTTCAGAAGAACTTGTTTCTTCGTCTTCTTTCTAAATTGTTTCATTCATACAATCAAATATGATGTGAATTCACTAATTCAATAGAATCCTAAGACTTCTCTAGCCAGATAAATGCACCCGTCCATATAGAAAAAGAAAGTCTCAAGTATAGATTGCTATGGATCGATTGAGCCAATGACTATTCATGATTCCATATTGAATCAATTCCATACGGGTTTCAAACAAGAGGGATGTTATGGTAAAACTTCGTTTAAAACGATGTGGTAGAAAGCAACGTGCGACTTGAAGGACATGATCGTCTGTGGACTCTTACATCCACCATTTTTTATAGGAATAAAGATGCTCTTGGCTCGACATAGTTTGTTCTGTTCCACTAGACCAACCCCTTTTGCTGGGTTGTAAATAGGATCTGATGGAGCTCGAGCAGAAAGTAAAGTATTTAGTTATTTCTCAGGGACAAGGGTCTAGGGTTAGTGTCAATCAATAAGTTGGAACAACTTCGTAAGTATATCTTCAATATAGAAATCGAAAACATCCAAATTCAACAAAAGTTTCGAGGAAATTTTGTTGGAATTGAGAAACCTATTTCGATTTCGATCACAAGTCTATCCCACGGGATCAACCGTTCGTATGATTCTTCGCTAGAAAGAAATCGCAAAAGGTACGTTGCTGCCATTTTGAAACGATTAAAGATCACCGAAGTAATGTCTAAACCCAATGATTCAAAGCAAAGATAAAGGATCCCGGAACAAGAAAACACCATTTTTAATTGTCTCAACCATTGGACCAGGAATAAAAAAAAAGGGGTTAGAGACAAACAAAAGGGGTTAGAGACCGCTCAATAAATGAAATGACTACGTCTAAGGATTTTCCTTTTAGTTCTTTGAGAATTAGACAACTTGAGTTATGAGTACGAATGATTTTTCTTTTCTTTTTCGGGACGGAAGAAAAAAAACGAATCAAAGCATAGTAATGAATTTGAGAATTTTATAGATCTATTTGGAACTATATAATTCAAATCATTCTTTCTCGAGCCGTACGAGGAGAAAACCTCCTATACGTTTCTAGGGGGGGGCATTGTTCATCTATATCTATCCCAATGAGCCATCTATCGAATCGTTGCAATTGATGTTCGATCCCGAAGAGAGGGAAGAGATCTCGGGAAAGTGGGTTTTTACGATCCGATAAAGAATCAAACCTATTCAAATGTTCCTGCTATTCTATTTTTCCTTGAAAGGGGTGCTCAACCCACAGGAATTGTTCATGATATTTCAAAGAAAGGGATATTTAAGGAACTTCGGGTTAATTAAACGAACTAAAATGAATGAAAAAATTAGGTAAAGGGGGGCCATCCTATGTGAGTATTGTGTCATTTTTTCTTTCTTATTCCCCCCTTTCTTGCTCTATTCATACCTCTTTACGATTAGATTGATCCCAGACAATCCCATATTCTATTTATATAATTATATAAAATAAAAAATAACGACAAAAATCTCTTTTGATCTGAGACAGATAGAAAAATAGAAAAAATAGAGGAAATTACAATCACAGGATCCATAAAATTAGAAATTATGGGCTTACTCTCAATCGGGCGGCTTTCGTTAGGATTCCGCGAACAAACAAGGGGTCCAAGCTTCGTTATTGCACCTTTACTTATATTAATATTTATATTAATATAAAGCCGAGACCTTTCCTACTTATTCTTTCTTTTTTTCTTTGGCCATCCAGACTTTCGTATCTTTATTATCTATGTAGATTCTCTATGTAACGCCAATCCAACACAAGTCTTTTTTTTTTTTATTGAAATTCCATTTTTTTGTTTTCAACGTTCATATTGACAATAGTGTATTGAACAAATATAATTGGATCGTGGATAAATAGGATCTATTTATCCACGTCCCATAAGTTTGGTTTTTAACTTCATGCAAACGATGTGTTCCTTGGATTCGCTGTGACACAAAAGGTCTCCTCTGAAATGAAACGGAAAGAGGTCGATCTATTTTCTATATTTATCGGGTAATTGATTCTATTTTCATTTGATCTGTTCAGTTTTACGTTTATAAATCGAATCGACCAGAAAATTCTTTTTTGAGATTTGGTTGTTAGTTCCATTTTGTTGATGGGGTCGTGCAAGCCAATATCCTATCTCTTGATTATTTTATTTCTTTTGATTCTGATCGTATCTACACATCCTAAATTACCTTATTCGGGTTGCTAACTCAACGGTAGAGTACTCGGCTTTTAAGTGCGCCTAGAATCTTTTACACATTTGGATGAAGCAACGGATTCGTACATACCATTGGTAGAGTTTGTAAGACCACGACTGATCCTGAAAGGGGGTGAGTGGAAAAAGCAGCATGTCGTATCAATGTAAAACTCTGAGAATACTGGATCCTTAACGGATCGGTACAAAATCTATATATATATATATAGATTTTTTGATTCTTGTAGCGGGACAAAAAAAATTCACGGTTGGGTCGATTGAATAAATGGATAGAGCCCTCTGGCTCCAATTATAGGGAAGCAAAAAGCAACGAGCTTCTGTTCTGAATTCGAATGATTACCCGATCTAATTAGACGTTAAAAATGGATTAGTGCCTGGTGCGGGAAAAGGTTCTCCCATAAGTGGATTATCCATTTTTTTTTATGAATCCTAACTATTTCTACCATACATTATCTTATGTATGGAGTGGCGACTCATGTGTATCAGAAACGGTATATTGATAAAGATAAATTATTCCAAAGTCAAAAGAGCGATCGGGTTGCAACAATAAAGGATTTCGAACCATCTCGGTATTCTATAACGAACACAAACCAATTGGATGGAAAAAGGGAGGATCCATTGATTAGCTTATCTGTCGTCGCCGAGGTATTTTTTCTTTTCTTACTATATACCCTGTTTTGACTGTATCGTACTATGTATCATTTGCTAACCCAATAAACCCTTTGCTTTTGTTTCAAATCCAATTTCAAATGGAGGAATTACAAGGATATTTAGAAATGGATAGCTATCAGCAACAAGACTTCCTCTATCCACTTCTTTTTCAGGAGTCTCTTTATGCACTTGCTCATGATCATGGTTTAAAGGGATCCATTCCTTACGAACCCGTGGAAAATTTAGGTTATGACAATAAATCCAGTTCACTGCTTGTGAAACGTTTAATTACTCGAATGTATCAACAGAAGTTTTTGATTCTTTCGGCTAATGCTTTTAACAAAATAAAATTTTTTGGGCACAACAAAAACTTTTATTATCAAATGGTATCTGCAGGATTTTCAGTCATTTTGGAAATGAAATTCTCACTGAGATTAGTGTCTTCTCGAGAAGGGAAAGGTCTAAAAAAATCTCAAAATTTAGGATCAATTCATTCAACATTTTCCTTTTTAGAGGATAAATTCTCACATTTAAATAATGTGTCAGATATACTAATACCCCACCCCATTCATCTGGAAATCTTGGTTCAAAACCTCCGCTCTTGGATACAAGATGCCCCCTCTTTACATTTATTCCGACTCTTTCTCCACGAGTCTCGTAATTGGGGTAGTTTGATTACTCAAAAGAAATCCATCTTTTTTTTTTCAAAAGAGAATCAAAGATTCTTCTTGTTCCTATATAATTATCATGTATATGAATGGGAATCCATATTCATGTTTCTCCGTAAACAATCTTTTCATTTACGATCAACATCTTTTGGAAACCTTCTTGAGCGAACACATTTCTATGGAAAAAGGGAACATCCTCCAGGAGTTTTTCGTAAGGATTTCCAGAATATCCTATGGTTGTTCAAGGAGCCTTTCATGCATTATATCAGATATCAAGGAAAATCCATTCTGGCTTCAAGGGGAAGTTTTCTTCTGATGAATAAATGGAAATATCACCTTGTCATTTTATGGCAATATTCTTTTTACTTGTGGTCTCAACCAGCTAGAATTCATATAAACCAATCTTCCAATCATTCCTTCGAGTTTCTGAGTTATCTTTCAAGTGTACGGATAAATCCTTCAGTGGTAAGGACTCAAATGCTAGAAAAAGCATTTCTAACGGAGATTGCTAGCAAGAAGTTCGATACCCTAGTCCCAATTATTCCAATGATTGGATCATTGGCTAAAGCTAAATTTTGTAACGTTTCGGGGCATCCC